ATGATTTCCATATGATAGGAAATTCTAATGATCTCGATACAAGTCAAAAATACAGACATTTGTGGGTTCAATGCGAAAATTGTTATGGATTAAATTATAAAAAATTTTTTAGGTTAAAACTGAATATTTGTGAACAATGTGGATATCATTTGAAAATGAGTAGTTCAGAAAGAATCGAACTTTTGATTGATCCAGACACTTGGGATGCTATGGATGAGGACATGGTTTCCGTGGACCCGATTGAATTTCATTCGGAGGAGGAACCTTATAAAGATCGTATTGATTCTTATCAAAAAAAGACAGGGTTAACCGAGGCGGTTCAAACAGGCATAGGTCAACTAAAGGGTATTCCCATAGCAATTGGGATTATGGATTTTCAGTTTATGGGGGGCAGTATGGGATCCGTAGTAGGCGAGAAAATCACCCGTTTGATTGAATATGCTACTAATAGATCTTTACCTCTTATTATAGTGTGTGCTTCCGGAGGAGCGCGCATGCAAGAAGGAAGTTTGAGCTTGATGCAAATGGCTAAAATATCTTCAGCTTCATATAATTATCAATCAAATAAAAAGTTATTCTACGTATCAATCCTTACATCTCCTACAACCGGTGGAGTGACTGCCAGTTTTGGTATGTTAGGAGATATCATTATTGCCGAACCTAACGCCTACATTGCATTTGCGGGTAAAAGAGTAATTGAACAAACATTGAATAAGACAGTACCCGATGGTTCACAAGAAGCTGAGTATTTATTCCATAAGGGCTTATTCGACCCAATCGTACCACGTAATCCTTTAAAAGGTATTCTGAGTGAGTTATTTCAGCTTCACGGTTTCTTTCCCTTGAATCAAAATTCAATCAAGTAGATCGTTTAATTCAGTTCTTTTTTTCTTTGAGGTGAACAAAACAAGTATTTAGTTTCTATTTATAGTAATAAGTAATCAAAAAAAATAGATAATATAAAGGTGAATAGGTACACTTATTTAGTTCTTCATTTCTTGTACCTATACCTATTATTATATACTGATAATAGATATACTTATCATAAGATATCTTTATAACAGGTACAAATATTATATTAAATCGAGGTATCCATTCTATGACAACTTTCAACTTACCCTCTTTTTTTGTGCCTTTAGTGGGTCTATTATTTCCGGCAATTGCAATGGCTTCTCTATCTTTTTATGTTCAAAAAAACAAGATTGTCTAGATTTGATGGGACCCAATCTCATCCATTTTTTTCAAGACTCGTATTTGGATCATAATACAGATATCTATTTATTTATGGGTCGGCAGATGTATGAAATGTAAAGTAAAAATATCTATATGTATGTAGATATCCATAGTGGGATCCTATAAAGGGATCTTTTTTTATATCTAACCGATTCGATGAATTACTCCGAATGGTTCACATCATAATAATAGTGCTAGTTGATGAGAGTTACTTCGGGAACAAAACAAAAAAATAAAGTCAAATTCATTTTGGTTATTCTCTCAATTCCAATAAAATGAAACAACTGGATCTAGTATGAACTGGCGATCAGAACGTATATGGATAGAACTTATAACGGGGTCTCGAAAAACAAGTAATTTCTGTTGGGCTTGTCTCCTTTTTTTAGGTTCGCTGGGATTCTTATTGGTTGGAACTTCTAGTTACCTTGGTAGGAATTTGATATCCTTATTTCCTTCTCAGCAAATCCTTTTTTTTCCACAAGGGATCGTGATGTCTTTCTACGGGATCGCGGGTCTGTTCATTAGCTCCTATTTGTGGTGCACAATTTCGTGGAATGTAGGTAGTGGTTATGATAGATTCGATAGAAAAAAAGGAATAGTGTCTATTTTTCGTTGGGGATTCCCTGGAAGAAATCGTCGCATATTCCTTCGATTCCTTATGAAAGATATCCAGTCGATTAGAATAGAGGTTAAGGAAGGTATTTATCCTCGGCGTGTACTTTATATGGAAATCAGAGGCCAGGGTGCCGTTCCCTTGACTCGTACTGATGAGAATTTGACTCCGCGAGAAATTGAACAAAAGGCTGCGGAATTGGCCCATTTTTTGCGCGTACCAATTGAAGTATTTTGAAATGAATTGAAGAATGAATGCTTTCGCAGCATTGAGTAAGGACCTCATGAATTATATTTGTTGTTATATAACAACTTAAGTTTTTTCAGGGCGCTCGTTCGAGCAAAAGCGGACGCGTATGGAACAACCAGAAAACAGAAAACAAAGTGGTTTTTGTCCACCAAAACCAGTTTTTCATACTAGTAACAAGTATACTAACTAAGTATGGATTCATCTATCTGAACAGTTCAGACTATAGAATTCATCTTTTTTTTGTCCAATAATTTTTGAATTGATATGTTAGTGTTAGATATAGATGGATCATATCTTGTAATTTCATTTTTTTTTCAATTGATGTTTTGTTTATTTTTATCCTTTCTTTTCCTTTTTGATGATCAAAAGATTGGATCGTTTATAACTAGAATCAATCATTCTATTTATCTCTTTTTTTTTGCTACTCGTTTTTGATTTCATCTTATCAATACAATATTTTCCGAAATTTCCCTCAACTATTCCCCGGCTACGGCTAGCCAGCGAAGTTTTTTGAAATAATAGATCTAAGGGGGTTCTTTTGCCCCTAAATCCAAAAAGATTCATTTGCTCGTTCGGGCATTCATCGAAAGGGTGCAATTGCTTCGAATGAAGAAATAATAAAACAAAATATTGTTTCCAGATCCAAGGACTAACCAATTAATTAAAAAGGGGGAAATAGGTCTATGGATTCAATACCTTGTTATAGAACTCATGTTTCATGGAAATATCAGATTGGATAGAATCGAGGAATGAAGTGGTTTCATTAACAATTCAAAGATTAAAAATGCCAAAAAAGAAAGCATTCAACCCCCTTCTATATCTTACATCTATAGTCTTTTTGCCCTGGTGGATTTCTCTCTCATTTAATAAAAGTATGGAATCTTTGGTTACTAATTGGTGGAATGCTGGGCAATCCGAAATTGTTTTGAATGAGATTCAAGAAAAGAACGTTCTAGAAAAATTCATAGAATTAGAAGAACTCTTCCTTTTGGACGAAATGATAAAGGAGTACCCGGATACACATATACAAAAGTTTCGTATAGGAATACACAAAGAAACGATACAATTGGTCAAGATGTACAATGAGGGTCATATCCATACCATTTTACACTTTTCGACAAATCTAATAAGTTTCGCTATTCTAAGTGGTTATTCTATTCTAGGTAATGAAGAACTTGTTCTTATTAATTCTTGGGTTCGGGAATTTATCTATAACTTAAGCGACACAATAAAAGCTTTTTCTATTCTTTTATTAACTGATTTATGTATCGGATTCCACTCGCCTCACGGTTGGGAACTAATTATTAGTTCTATATACAAGGATTTTGGATTTTCTCATAATAATCAGATTATATCTGGTCTTGTTTCCACCTTTCCAGTCATTCTAGATACAATTTTAAAATATTGGATCTTCCGTTATTTAAATCGTGTATCTCCGTCACTTGTAGTGATTTATCATTCAATGAATGACTAAAGAATGATCCACTGATATGAATCTAATCATAATGTTTTTTACTTCGTACATAAACAAACCTTTTTAATCTTACTCATTCTTTATGTTTCTATCCATCTAGGAAATTCCTCCTGGATTCCAGTAAAATAGCAGAATCGTGGATAGGGAACTCTACTAGCAACCTACCCAATTTATTGTAGAAATTTTCGGGATCAATGATTGGACCATGCAAAATAGAAATATCTTTTCTTGGATAAAGGAACAGATGACTCGATCCATTTCCGTATCGATCATTATATTTATATATGTAATAACTTGGACATCTATTTCACATGCATATCCCATTTTTGCACAACAGAGTTATGAAAATCCACGAGAAGCGACTGGGCGTATTGTATGCGCCAATTGTCATTTAGCTAATAAGCCCGTGGATATTGAGGTTCCACAAGCCGTACTTCCTGATACTGTATTTGAAGCAGTTGTTAGAATTCCTTATGATATTCAACTGAAACAAGTTCTTTCTAATGGGAAAAGGGGGTCTTTGAATGTAGGGGCCGTTCTTATTTTACCTGAGGGATTCGAATTAGCCCCCCCCGATCGTATTTCTCCGGAAATGAAAGAAAAGATGGGCAATCTTTCTTTTCAGAGTTATCGTCCTACTAAAAAAAATATTCTTGTGATAGGTCCTGTTCCTGGTCAGAAATATAGTGAAATCACTTTTCCTATTTTATCTCCGGACCCCATTACTAAGAAAGACGTTTACTTCTTAAAATATCCGATATACGTGGGCGGGAATAGGGGAAGGGGTCAGATTTATCCCGATGGGAGCAAGAGTAACAATACAGTCTATAATGCTACAGCATCGGGTATAGTAAGCAAAATAATACGTAAAGAAAAAGGGGGGTATGAAATAACCATAGCGGATGCATTGGATGGACACTCAGTCGTTGATATTATACCTCCGGGACCAGAACTTCTTGTTTCAGAGGGTGAATCCATCAAGCTTGATCAACCATTAACGAGTAATCCCAATGTGGGTGGATTTGGTCAGGGAGATGCAGAAATAGTACTTCAAGATCCATCGCGTGTCCAAGGCCTTTTTTTCTTCTTGGCATCTGTTATTCTGGCACAAATCTTTTTGGTTCTTAAAAAGAAACAGTTTGAGAAGGTTCAATTGTCCGAAATGAATTTTTAGAGCCATGTATTTCGAAACATTAAGTTGAAAAAAAAAGACTAAAGTTCTTGTTGATCGATGCAATTCTGTATGGTCAAAAATTATAATAAATAATGAAGGGCCTTTTGCTTGTTTTGTTTATACTGTTTTTCTTCAAGCTATTTGGAATTACTTGTATTCCATCGCTAATAATATACTAGTATACTGGCGTGTAGGTTGCGAAGAATACTTTTTTATTTGATTTGACCCCGAGCCCCTATTTATTTTTTTTTTCAATC